TTAGGAGAATTAGCTGATCTGGGTAGTTTTCTGTTACTCTTCTAAGTGGTTCCTTGGGTCTTCTTCTTCTTCTGTACTTTCTCCTTTATCTGATTCGTGCTCTCAGTCAGTCAGGGAAGCATAAGAAAACTCATTCCAGGAGTGAAACTAGCTATCCAGTCTAAGTAGAAACTCTTTCTCCAGTACCAGTAGGAGGTGTAAGAGCTAAGCCGCTCCTTAGTCTTATTAGAGAAGAGAGTCAGCGAGGGAACCAAGGCAGTTAAGAGTGAACAAGGTCTCCGTACAGGTGTTCTTGAGTCCTTAGGTGCGGAAGAGAGAGACCAAGGTGCTTAAGAGTGTTAAACAGTGACTCAAGGGACTCTTGACGAGGTACTAAAACAAGTTCTACTTTAATAATGCCAACTTTTAGTAATCAAATCTCGAGTTAAGTATTTTACCAGATGAGCTGAGGATGGTGAAAAGGCCTTCTAATGATCTTAAACAGCTTTATTTAGTATATCTTTTATTTGAGTTAATGAAGGATACATCTCTTTCCTTATCTGGGTCTTCTTGGGTTGACAGGTCTTTACAGATCCATCTATTTTATAGTGTTCTAGGGTGTTAGAAGGGAGATGAAAGGAGGATTGAGCTGGGGGTTAAGGGGGGAAGAGCCCACTCTAGTCTTGGTGTTCTTGCCGCTTCTGAATCAGCAGTAGAATCCCTCTGAGCCTCGTCCCTTTCTTCAAGACAGGATCTGGGCTATTTGTAAGAAAGGATGAGGTGTTTAGAGGCTAGGGAAGGGACTTTCTCTCTTTGTTTTGCATGAGCACCCATGCTGGCTGTGTTTTTTCATACCGAAGATTCATACGAAAGAAGAGGTCTGTCCGGGCTGCCTTGAGGACTATTTATTAAATAAAATAGTTTGATAATGTTAAATAGGCCGAAGGAGCAATTATCCTTAAGCATATTGTAGAAAATGTTTAAGTTTAAGTAAGATAATGAGATATGGATCAAAGAGTAAGAGCCTTTGACAAGAAAGAATAGAAATGAGAGCCTCTATGCTCTTTAAGTATGCCTAATTCGTCCTACCTATAATTATCTCTTACTTGGATGTCTAGGACTAGGCACCCTTTTCGAAGGATCAAAGACATAATGAAAGGCTGAGAAAAGAAGACAATTCCATGTTTAGACCGTGCTAGTCCCATTTGATCTGATCTACTAATCCTTAATGTAAGAACAGGAAAAGGCGGGTACTAGAAACGGTAATGTTGCCCTCGTCAGGGAATTTATTTCTTAGGTTGCTTAGATCCCCTTATGGGCTTATAGTTCAATACAGACCGCTCGTCACAGTGAAATTGCTGGTACAAAGCCCTACAAATACCAGTGCTTTATCTCGAACTTTGCTTGTTAGACTAGGTAGAAGTGATGCTTGGGATCTTGGACATAGGGCTTGGTTTGCTTTAATAGTCTTAGGTCTCTCGCCGGTCGGTAAAGAATATATTTAGCTTCTTCTATATCTAACCAATACCAGGCAAGTTATTCATTCTGAGCCAAGGGGTGCCAAAGAAAACAGGGGAGTTTGCTTCTCTTGGTTGGCTTGTTTGTTGAGTTCTTCCTCATGACCGAAACTTCGATCTCTATTATAGATTTATGATCTCCGTACGATTCTCCTCTGGCTCTTAATGCTTTCTAGGACTTTGCTTCATATACAGAGCCATTATGTTCACTTAGTTAAGCAAATATGAGTTTATTGTTAAAAGGGCCAGGTTGAAGGGAGGTAGCAACACCAGATTCTAACTGGATGATCTCTTAGTAAGGCTTTGCCTAGTGTGCCATGTTACCTGAACTAGTTGTTTCACCGGAGTTAGTTTTATCTTCTAAGGACTTAGCCTTATTAAGGCCTTTTGACTCGTTTTACTGGGCCTGATCCGAGGTAGTATAGGTGGTCCAAGTAACCATGTGCAATACCGCCTGTAACGGAGCGGCATCGTCCAAATATATACACCCTTGCTCGGGGCTTAAGAGTAGATAAAGGATTAGCCAGATTAGGTTTAATCCGACCCGACAGTTCTTTTATGTTACTACTCCTATTTTGCTTCTGGACTAAGTAGCACCCCTAACGAGGGATGGTACCTTCCCTCGTCTAGGGATTCAACTAGAGATTCTAGGGATGCTGAAACCCCTGTAACTGATATGGGATAGTTCCGTTTTACCTCTACTCTACTCTAGATTCTCTGTCTCTAGGTCTAATAGCTCTAACAAGTCTAGCAGCAAGTGATTCTCTGTCTCAAGGTCTAGCTAAACAAGCAGCTCTAGTCTCTTCTAATCTAAGGTCCTAAGTCTTCTAGGCACTTGTTCTGGTGTCTAGGTGTCCAGGTTTCCTCGTGCCTTGCTGTCTAGTTCCGGACTAGCTCAGGTATTAGATACTGGACTAGCTCAGTAGTAAAAGAACACAACACTCAGGTCTTCGCGCCTTCACACCTTCTAGGTCTAAGTGTCTAGGGCAAGGGCTGGATATAAGGCTAGGTCTAGGGCTAGGCTTCTAGGTTCCCTGGGCTTAGTGTCGTCTAGGTGACAAGGCTTAGGCAAGTTCTCCTGGTCTCTAGGTTTGTTGTGCCTGAGAAGCCTGCTATGCTATGTGATCTGCCTTTCCTACGTCGTCAACCCTAGGGAAAGATAGCTTCTTAGTGCGGAAGTCCGTTCAAGAGCTTACGGAGGAAAGCCTACTCGTTTAGTCTTTTTCGGTTCGGAAAGTGTTAAGCATCAGGTTCTTCTCCTCCTTAAAGAAAAATGACTTTGTACACAAATACAATGGAAAATCACTATTGATACAAAAGATAAATAAGATAAAGAAATATTGATACAAAAGATAAATAGAAGAAAAGATAATAAGAGATACGCCCTCCTCCTACATATTTTATGCCCTCTCCTACAAATAAACTCGTAATACCAACGCCATTCGTAATTCCATCAATTACTCGTCTATCAAAAAAATTAGTTAATTCAGCTAATCCTCTTAGACCCTTAGTAAAAGATGTTGCATAAAAAGCATCTATGTAACCACGATTATATGACCAACTATATATTATATTTATTAGTTTGTCTCCCCAAATGTGCGTCTGACCCTTTTTTAAAAATGCATTTTTAAAATTAAAATTTTGTAAAGATGAATAAAGGGGCTTATATAAAAGGGATGCTATAAGTATTCCAAAACATGCTAGACTGACTGAAAAAATAGCATTTGAAAAAAATTCATACCAATCCACCGAATCAGTCAAATTTTTATGTAAAAGATTTATAGACGGAGTTAACCATTTTGATAATATATCCAAACCCATTCCTTCTTGATTCAAAGGAAGTGCCAGGGATCCCACGAACAAGGTAAATAGAACCAATACAAGCAAAGAGAATAACATAGTATTATCTGATTCATGGGGATATAAAAACCTTTTTTTTTTACAAGTTTTTAAATGAATAATAAAGGGTTGGTTGATGGTTTTTACCATATTAGAAATTTGGTTTTGGTATGCCGTCTTAGAAAAAAAAGAAGCCTTCTCATTATTATTCATTATTAATAAAGTTAATAAACTTATATATATATATTTTTTTTTTAAGCCTTCTTTTCCCCATAGAGATACTGAATAAAACGGACTCATTCCCATTTGTTTTCCACTGTAATTTTGAAAATTAGTATTTAAATGCCCTTCAAAAGTAAGTAAATAAATTCGAAACATATAAAATGCAGTTAACCCGGCTGTGGAACAAGCTATTATTCCGAAAAGTGGTGAATACAACCAAGTATCATTAAGAATTTCATCTTTGGACCAAAAACAAGCAAGTGGGGGAATACCACAAAGAGAAAGTGTACCTAATAAAAAAGCTGTTTTTGTAATTGGGACATGTTTTGTTAAACCGCCCATAAGAACCATATTCTGACTTTTATCTGGAGAATATCCAACAATAGCTTCCATTGAATGAATAATTGATCCAGATCCTAAAAACAATAATGCTTTAGAGTAAGCATGAGTAATCAAATGAAATAAAGCAGCTCGATATGACCCCATACCTAAAGCTAACATCATATAACCCAATTGAGACATTGTAGAATAGGCTAAACTTCTCTTAATATCTTTTTGAGCAAGAGCCAAAGTAGCTCCTAATAGTACTGTTATTATACTTATTAAAGATATAAAATTCATTATGTAGGGTATTCCTATGAAAAGAGGAAGAAGACGAGCGACAAGAAAAATGCCCGCTGCTACCATCGTAGCAGCATGAATCAGAGCCGAAATAGGGGTAGGCCCTTCCATGGCATCAGGTAACCATACATGAAGGGGGAATTGTGCCGATTTAGCAATTGCACCGGAAAATACTAGAAAAACGCATAAATTATAAACTAAAAAAGTAAACGCATTATCATTATTATAACTTAAGTTATTGAATATTTCGAACAAATCCTGAAATTCAAAACTACCTGTTATCCAATAAAGACCTAAGATTCCTAAAAATAAACCAAAATCTCCTATACGATTAGTTACAAAAGCTTTTTGACAAGCATTTGCAGCAACAGGTCGTGTGAACCAAAAACCTATTAATAGATATGAGCACATTCCAACTAATTCCCAAAAAATATAAATTTGTATCAAATTTGAACTCGTAACTAATCCCAGCATAGAAGTATTGAAAAAACTCATATAAGCAAAAAATCTTAAATATCCTTGATCATGAGACATATAATTATCACTATAAATCAAAACCAGAATTCCAACAGTAGTAATTAATATTAACATAATAGAAGTAAGTGGGTCGATCAAGTGGCCGAACTCTAAAGAAAAATCATTATTAATAGTCCAAGACCATACATATTGATATATGAAATTGCTATTTATTTGCTGAATAGCCAGATCTGCAGAACAAATCATAACTATACTTAATAATAAAACACTAGGAAAAGCCCACATGCGACGAAGATTTTTTGTTGCCGTCGGAAAAAAGAGAAGCCCGACTGCGATTAAGACAGGAACTGTAAGTGGAACGAAAGGTATGATCCATGCATATGGATATGTATGTTCCATAAGAAAAACCTTTTTCATTTTAAATTAATTCTTTCCGATTCACCGGATCTTCTCTCTTTCGCAAAAAAAAAAGGAAAAAAAATATATATATAGATTAGAGATGCAAGACCAAAATTTAATCTTCTTAAGTAGTCTTATTCTTTACCAAATCGTTCAAATCAAGAAGTTACAATTGATTAAATGATATCACCCTTACTAGTGCAAAGTGAATAGTTAGTTATTATTTATTAAGTAATATGGTTCTATATTTAAAGCTATTTCGGGAGATCCAGAAAAAAAGCTTTTTTAACTTTAACCAATTTTATTTCTTTTTATTTCTATAGTACGTTGGATACTATAGCTATAGAGCTTTTACTATGAGGATATAAAGAAATCCATTAGTATAGTATGAATTCGTTTTTTTTGTCCGGAAAGTTATAATTTATTAATTATATGTAATATAAATGTAAAATAAAATTAATGACATATAATCTTTTAATCTTTTTTCGCCTTTTTTATAGCTTTATAGCAAAGTAGTATTATCTAAATTAAAGAACTAGATGGATAATCAATAGTAAATAAAGATTCGTTTTTATTGAATATTTAATATTATATTAATACTAGATAGATGTCTTTCACATCCAACTATAACAATGAGTAATCTCTTGATTTTTGAATGGCAGTTCCAAAAAAACGTACTTCTATGTCAAAAAAGCGGATTCGTAAAAATTCTTGGAAAAAGAAGGGATATTGGGCAGCGTTAAAAGCTTTTTCATTATCGAAATCTCTTTCGACCGGGAATTCAAAAAGTTTTTTTGTGCCGACAAATAAATAATCAAACATTGGAATAATCGGAATAAGAACTGAATGACTTTTTTGTTCTATCCCTAGAACTATCTAGGATCTAGGGATAGAACAAAAAAGTCTTATTCCCACAGAGGATAAACTGTGCGTAAGCTTATTATTTTATTAAGTTAAATATAACTGACATTCTAAAATCAGATAAATATACTCTATTAGTGAACACATATTTAAATGACGTTGTATTCCTAAATTTTAAATTTTAATCATTCCTAAATATGAATTGACTACTTCAATCTCGACGATTGAGTATGAATAGGTTATTATAATTTTGAGCAAGCCGCTATGGTGAAATCGGTAGACACGCTGCTCTTAGGAAGCAGTGCTAGAGCATCTCGGTTCGAGTCCGAGTGGCGGCATGGGATCTATCTTATAAAACTTCTAAAATAAAAGAGATAGACTAAGTCCTATTAAGTAATTCAAGAAATTAAACTCCCTGCATTCCGTAATTATAATTAAGGTACTCCCCCCTTAAAAAAATATATATAATATGATTTTTTCTACTTTCGAACATATATTAACTCATATATCCTTTTCTATTATTTCAATTTTAATTACACTATATTTTATAACCTTATTAGTGGATGAAATCGGAGGACTAGATGATTCATCCGAAAAGGGCATGATAGCGAGCTTTTTCTGTATAACCGGATTATTAATCACGCGGTGGATTTATTCGCGACATTTTCCATTAAGTGATTTATATGAATCATTAATTTTTCTTTCGTGGAGTTTATCCAGTATTAATATGCTTCCGTATTTTCAAAAACATAAAAATAATTTAAGCGCAATAACCGCGCCAAGTGCTATTTTTACCCAAGGCTTTGCTACTTCGGGTCTTTTAACTGAAATGCATCAATCCGCAATATTAGTACCTGCTTTACAATCCCAATGGTTGATGATGCATGTAAGCATGATGGTATTGGGCTATGCAGCTCTTTTATGTGGATCATTATTATCAATAGCTCTTTTAGTCATTACATTTCGAAAAGACATAAGTATTCTTCATAAAAGCAACCTTTTATTAAAATTAAATGAGTTAGTTTACTTTAATGAGACCAAATACACAAATAAAATAAACAATATTGTAAAAAATACTTCATTTCTTTCTCATAGGAATTATTACAAGTATCGATTGATTCAACAATTGGATGATTGGGGTTATCGTGTTATTAGTCTAGGTTTTATCTTTTTAACCATAGGTATTCTTTCGGGAGCAGTATGGGCTAATGAGGCATGGGGATCATATTGGAATTGGGACCCAAAAGAAACTTGGGCATTTATTACTTGGACCATATTTGCGATTTATTTACATACGCGAACAAAGGAAAATTTACAAGGTGAAAATTCGGCAATTGTGGCTTCTATGGGGTTTCTAATAATTTGGATATGCTATTTTGGGGTTAATCTATTAGGAATAGGGTTACATAGTTATGGTTCATTTAACCTCTAATTGAATTGCAGAAAGGGCGTGACTAATACAGTTAGGTGTAGGACTATATATAAGAAAACTTCGTGTAAGCTGACGAGAACCCTTTGAATCCAGATTGTAGTGATTCAAAGGGTTCGGAATAATTCGGTTTACAATTCATTTTTTATTATCTTA